AATAAAGTGCCTGAATTTTAAGGGCTACTTTGATGTAGTAGAAATGTGATTTTGATTTGCCTTTATTGAGGGTAGTAGGCTACTAGAAGGTTTGTGTGGGGAAGTAAAAAAAAGGAAAACAAAGTAAACATGTAGAGATATAAATATGTATTTGTGTTTATGTTGAGAAGAATAAAGGTAAGCTAAATTTTAAGCTAATGGGTTCATACCTCATTTATGAAGGTTTATTCTTCTCTTTGTAATTACAGTGAATTTATATAAGTTAGTGTTTGGCGTAGCCTTGGTATTTGGAACTTTATTAACTTTAAGAGCAGAGACTTGGTTTCTTGCTTGGGTGGGGTTAGAGTTAAATATAGTTTCTTTTATTCCTTTATTAGTTGGGAAGCATAATTCTTTGGGGAGAGAAGTTGCTTTGAAATATTTTTTGGTTCAGTCAGTATCTTCTTTGATTTTGTTGGTTAGTTTGGTTTACGTGAATCAATTGGGGGTTGATTCATTAGTGAATTTGGTGTGGTTAAGACTTTTAGCTAAATTAGGGGTTTTTCCTTTTTATCATTGATTTCCTTTAATTTCAGAAGGGCTAAAGTGGGGGCCTTTGATGATTTTAATGAGATGGCAGAGGTTAGCTCCTTTTAGTTTGATTACACAGATTCCTATGTATGGTTGTATGGATTATATAGTTTATGGTAGTATGATTGTAGGGGGATTAGGAGGGCTCAATCAATCATCTTTACGTAAAATTATAGCGTATTCATCAATTAATCATTTGGGTTGGATAATAGCTTCAATGAAGGTTTCTGAAGTGATATGGGGGCTGTATTTTTTTATTTATGTGATTTTAACTGGGGGGTTAGTAATTTTATTTTATTTTAGAGGTTCTTATTATATAGTTCATTTATATCAAAATATAATGGGGGATATTAGGTATAAATTGACTTTATCTTTGGGGATTCTATCTTTAGGGGGGTTGCCCCCTTTACTAGGGTTTTTACCTAAGTGGGTAATAGTAGAAGTGTTAATTTTGAATGGTTATTTTTTAATAGTTTTTTTTATAGTAATGTTGACTTTAATTTCTCTTTATTTTTATCTTCGTATGGTTTGATCATTTTTTACTTTAATGAACACTGGGGTGGGGTCCGGTGATTGCATAAGGTATGGAGGGGGGGTGAGATACATAGGTTTGATAGGATTAAGAAGAGTTTCTTTATTGGGGTTATTTTTTATACCTATGTTAGTTTAATTAACTAATTGATACAGTAGTATTGAAAATAAAGTTGGGAGGGCTTTAAGTTAATTAAACTGCTAGTTTTCAAAGCTGGTAATATGACAATATAGTTATTACGTTTTAAGTCTTGTTTGGGTGTATTGCAAAAGTGGTTCTTTTCAACAAACCATAAGGATATTGGTACTTTATATTTTATTTTTGGAGCTTGGTCTGGTATAGTGGGGACTTCTATGAGTTTATTAATTCGGGCTGAGTTGGGGCAGCCTGGATCTTTAATTGGTGATGATCAGATTTATAATGTTATTGTTACTGCTCATGCTTTTATTATGATTTTTTTTATAGTTATACCTATCATGATTGGGGGGTTTGGTAATTGGTTAGTGCCTTTAATGTTGAGTGCTCCGGATATAGCTTTTCCTCGAATGAATAATATAAGTTTTTGGTTATTACCTCCTTCTTTAATATTATTACTATCTGGGGGGATAGTAGATGTAGGAGCGGGTACAGGGTGGACGGTGTATCCTCCTTTGTCAGGGGTTATTGCCCATGCAGGGGCATCTGTGGACTTAAGAATTTTTTCTTTACATTTAGCGGGGGTTTCTTCCATTTTAGGTGCTATTAATTTTATTACTACTGTAATTAATATGCGTCCGGGGGGCCTAAGATTGGAACGAGTTCCTTTATTTGTTTGGTCAGTGGCTATTACTGCTTTGTTGTTGCTATTATCTTTACCTGTTTTGGCAGGTGCCATTACGATACTTTTGACTGACCGGAATTTGAATACGACTTTTTTTGATCCTGCAGGAGGGGGGGATCCAATTCTTTATCAACATCTTTTTTGATTTTTTGGTCATCCTGAAGTTTACATTTTGATTCTACCTGGGTTTGGAATAATTTCTCATATTATTAGACAGGAGAGAGGGAAAAAGGAGGCATTTGGAGCTTTGGGGATAATTTATGCTATAATGTCTATTGGTTTATTAGGGTTTGTAGTATGGGCACATCATATGTTTACTGTGGGTATGGATGTAGATACACGGGCTTATTTTACTTCTGCTACTATAATTATTGCTGTACCTACAGGTATTAAGATTTTTAGTTGAATGGCTACTTTACACGGGGCTCGATTTTTATTTAGTCCTTCTTTACTTTGGGCATTAGGATTTTTGTTTCTATTCACAATAGGGGGTTTGACTGGTGTAGTTCTAGCTAATTCTTCTATTGATATTATTTTACATGATACTTATTACGTTGTAGCTCATTTTCATTATGTTTTATCTATAGGGGCTGTGTTTGCTATTATAGCAGGGTTTATCCAGTGGTATCCTTTGTTTACGGGGTTAGTGATGAATGATTATTGGTTGAGGGTACAATTTGTGGTTATGTTTGTGGGGGTAAACATAACTTTTTTCCCTCAGCATTTTTTAGGGTTGGCTGGGATACCTCGACGGTATTCTGATTACCCCGATGCTTATACTTGCTGAAATGTGGTTTCTTCATTAGGTTCTTTAATTTCTTTATTCGGTATTTTAATGTTTGTGTTAATTATTTGGGAAAGTATAGTTGTTCATCGGGGTTTAATGTTTTCTAGAGGGTTGGCTAGATCTTTGGAGTGGCTTCAAAGTCATCCTCCGTCTGATCATAGTTATTCAGAATTGGTTTATGTTTCTTATTAAAAAAAAAATCTAATGTGGCAGACTAAGTGCGGTAGATTTAAGCTCTATAAATGAACTTAAAATATTCCTTTAGAAGGGATATAAATGGCGACTTGGTCAAATTTAAGTTTTCAAGATAGAGCTAGACCTGATTACTGTTATGATTAGTTATATTTTATTAACTTTGATGGGGAATTTTTACGTTAATCGTTATTTGTTAGAGGGGCAGTTGATTGAGTTAATTTGGACTATTGTTCCTGCTTTTACTTTAATTTTTATTGCTTTACCTTCTTTACGTTTATTATATTTGTTAGATGAAGTGAATCTACCTTCAGTAACTTTAAAGGTGGTGGGGCACCAATGGTACTGAAGATATGAGTATTCTGATTTTGATAGCCTTGAATTTGATTCTTATATAATTCCTGAAAGTGAATTAGATTTTGGGAGATTCCGGTTGCTTGAGGTAGATCATCATACAGTTCTTCCTATTTTAGGACAAATTCGGGTGTTGGTGTGTGCGGCGGATGTATTACATTCTTGGGCGGTTCCGGCGTTGGGGGTTAAAATTGATGCTAATCCGGGTCGGTTAAATCAAACTAGATTTATACTTAATCGTGTTGGTTTATTTTACGGTCAGTGTTCAGAAATTTGTGGGGCAAATCATAGTTTTATGCCTATTGTTATTGAGGGAGTGTCTTCTAAGGGGTTTATTAATTGGTTAAAGGGTAGTATCGAAAATTAGGTGAATCATTAGGTGACTGAGTTTTAAGTGTTGGTCTCTTAAACCATTTTACGGTAATTTTACCCTTGATGGGGGAATTAATTAAAGTTTATAATGTTAGTATGTCATATTAAATTTATTAGGTTGTCTGGTATTCTCTTATTCCACAAATAGCTCCATTAAGCTGACTGATGATGTATTTTTTTTTTTTATTGGTTTATATTATTTTTTTGAGTGTAGTTCATTTTATAAATAGAGGTTTAAGTGATAAGTCTGAATTTTATACTGTGAAGGAGGAGAGATTAAATCCGGGGTTGAGTTGAAAATGATAAGAAATTTATTTTCTGTTTTTGATCCTGTTTCAGGAGTGTTTGGAGTTAGTTTAAATTGGTTAAGAGTCTTTATTGGGTTAATAGTTCTTCCATTGATTTATTGATTTGTTCCTGGGCGAATAAATTCTTTGTGAGGGGGGGTGTTAGTTGGGCTACATAAGGAGTTTAAGGTGTTATTAGGGCCTAATTCTAGTGTAGGTTCAACTTTAATTTTTTTGAGATTATTTTCTTATATTTTATTTAATAATTTTTATGGGTTGTTCCCATATATTTTTACTTGTAGAAGTCATTTAGTTATGACTCTCGCTTTATCTTTACCATTATGATTAAGATTTATGTTGTATGGGTGGATTAATCATGCTGAACATATGTTTGCACATTTAGTTCCTCAAGGAACTCCTGGGGTTCTTATGCCTTTTATAGTATGTATTGAAACTGTAAGAAATTTGATTCGTCCAGGAACTTTAGCAGTTCGTTTAATGGCTAATATAGTTGCTGGGCATTTATTAATAACTTTGTTGGGGGGGACGGGTAGAAGTTTGGGGGTTTTAATAGTAAATTTTTTGATTATTGTGCAGATTGCATTGTTGGTGTTAGAGTCTGCTGTTTCTATTATTCAATCTTATGTATTTGCGGTTTTGAGAACCTTATATTCAAGTGAAGTGACTTAGAAGAAAGAAATGAATAGGGGTTGATATGAATGGGGATAAATAAATAGGGGCATTATTTTTGAATGGATATACATTGTAATCATCCTTTTCATTTAGTGACTGTGAGTCCTTGGCCTTTGATGGGGGCTTTGGGCACTTTGATTTCTGTGGTGGGGGCTGTAAAATGGTTTCATCATTATACTGTATATTTGCTTTTGGTGGGTGTATTAATTAATGTCTTGGTGATGTACCAATGGTGACGGGATGTTGTTCGTGAAGGAACTTTTCAGGGGTGTCATACTTTGGAAGTATCTTTTGGGTTACGTTGGGGGATGATTTTATTTATTATTTCTGAAGTTTTTTTTTTCATTTCTTTTTTTTGAGCTTTTTTTCATAGAAGTCTATCTCCTATAATAGAGTTGGGTTTAACTTGACCTCCGACTGGAGTTCAACCTTTTAATGTGTTTCAAGTTCCTTTACTTAATACTGCTATTTTATTAGCTTCAGGGGTAAGTGTAACTTGGGCTCACCATGGGTTAATGGAAGGGAATTATACTCAATCTGTTCAGGGCTTAATTTTGACAGTGTTGTTAGGGGTTTACTTTTCATTTTTGCAGGGTTATGAGTATATGGAAGCTTCTTTCAGAATTGCTGATTCTGTTTATGGGTCTACTTTTTTTGTGGCTACGGGGTTTCATGGGTTACATGTGTTAATTGGTAGAAGTTTTTTATTGGTTTGTTTATTACGTTTATTAGTTAAACATTTTTCTTTAAGTCATCACTTTGGTTTTGAGGCAGCTGCTTGATATTGACATTTTGTTGATGTAGTTTGACTTTTTTTATATGTTTCTGTATATTGGTGAGGTGGGTAAGGTTACCTTACGGTATGTAATTGTATGTTTTTTTAGTATAAATTAGTATATTTGATTTCCAATTAAAAGGTCTATAATTAAATAGAATAAATAATCAAGATTATGATGGAGGTAGGGTTGGTGTTGATAGTATTATCTTTTATTATAATAGGAGTTTCTCTACTAGTGTCTAGGAGGAGTATAGGGGATCGAGAAAGGATGTCTCCGTTTGAGTGTGGGTTTGAGCCTCAAGGCTCTTCTCGATTACCTTTTTCTTTACGGTTTTTTTTGATTGCGGTAATTTTTTTAATTTTTGATTTGGAAGTTGTTTTATTGTTGCCTATAGTAATGAGATTGAGAGTTTCTTCTATGTTGATTTGGGGATTAACAGGGTTAATGTTTATTTTAGTTCTTTTAGTTGGGCTTTATCATGAGTGGTTACAGGGGGCATTAAATTGAGCTGAGTAAAGGAAGGAGGAGAGGTATCAGTAGAAATAGAGAAAAAATAGAAAAAAAAGGGGAGGGGGAGTAGTAGAAGTATAGTTAAATATAATATTAGTTTTGCGTACTAAAGGTACTATTTGTTATAGTTATTTCTAGTATTTATCTGGAGATAAAGGGGGAGGGGTTGTTTAGAAGCCAAAGAAGAGGCTTAATATTGTTAATATTATAATTGATAATTATTGATATCCTAACAAGAGTTACTTTGAGGTGCTAATAATATAAAAAGGAGGGTGAAAGAGGAGAAGGTCTACGGTTTCTTCAAGTAGTTTATAAATTAAAAACATTATTTTTTCATGATGATGAAAAGGATTATTCCTTTTTGAAGGATGAAAGGTAATAAGGAAGAGAGTTTAATAGTTAATAAATAATATTAGAATGCAATTCTAAAGTAGTAGTGTTTACTTAAACTTTGTGATTTTCTTTAAAAAATTTTTTAGTGTAAGAAGCATATATGTCTTTGACGCGTATGGAGAAAGTTTGATTCTTTTAAAAGTTTTTTTTTGAGGGGGTGGGGGAGGTTTTAAAGTTTAATTAAAACGTAAGGTTGATTATATTCTTAATTTTTAAGAAAATAGAAAAGAATTTAATGGAGTCGAACCACTTAAAGAAAGTTAGCGGCTTTCTTTAGTTCCTACTAATTCTAAAATATGAGTACTTAAAATGGGTACTTAAGATTAGGTCGAAACTAATTGCAATTAATTGCTTCATATTTTTTTTATCTTTAAACTTAAAAAGTTATTTTAATATCTTCAGTATTATGTTTTGAATTTAAACTATAATGATCATATTGTGTCGGGGGTTAATATAAAATGTAAGGATGGTTAAAAAGTGTAGGAGATAATTAGTATAGTGAATATGATTATTATAATATAAATAATAGATTTAATGGAGGTTATTTGTCAGGTTTCTGTAAAGGAGGCTATTTTAGTTAAGGTTTGGAATAATCCTTGTGGGATAAAAAGTTCGTTTCACCCTTGATCTCATAATTTTTTATATTTTATTCCATATTTTAATGGGGTCTTGATTATCCCTATAGTTGAGATTAAGGGTATAAACCATATATCTGTAGAGAATCATAAGTATTTTTGAAATATTTTATTTTTAAGTTTGAAAAATTTATTTGGGGTGTGGATTAGGATTCTTCCTAATAGGAGTCCCGTTAAAATAGAATAGGAGGTTAATATTTTGAAGTTCAGTGGTATTGGTATGGTGGGAGGGGTGAGGGTAATTAATCAGGATATCAGGGATCCCCCAATTAGGGCTAATATTGATAACATTATAATGGGTAAGGTTATTTCTCAATCTTTATTTGCTCAAGATATTGTGGGGGTTCCTTTGTAGTTTAATGTTAAAGCTGATTTCATTAGACGGGTGGTGTAGCTTATTGTAAGTCCTGTAGATGCGAAGAATAGTATGAATGGGATGTAATTAATTTTGTTTATAATAACTATTTCAAGGATTAAATCTTTTGAGTAGAATCCTGCTAGGAATGGGAGGCCACAAAGACTTAAGTTGGCTAAAGTGAAGCATGAAATAGTTATAGGTATTGTGGAAGAGATAGCTCCTATAAGACGAATATCTTGGTTATCTGTTATTGAGTGGATTATGTGTCCAGCACACATAAATAATAGGGCTTTAAATAGAGCGTGGGTAATTAGATGGAATAGGGCTAGGTTAGGGAATCCTATAGCTAGAATTCTTATTATTAGTCCTAGCTGACTTAAGGTGGAAAGTGCAATAATTTTTTTTAAATCATTTTCTATATTAGCAGCTAGTCCTGCTATAAACATTGTTATTGTTCCTGTTATTAAAAGGATATATCTAAGATCAGAGGTTATTAGTTCTTTATTAAACCGAATTAATAAGAATACTCCTGCTGTAACTAATGTTGAGGAATGAACTAGGGAAGAGACAGGGGTCGGAGCAGCCATAGCTGCTGGTAATCAGGCGGAGAATGGGATTTGAGCTCTTTTGGTTAAGGCGGCAATTATAACTATGAATATGATTATTATATTTATTTTTATAAATGGGGTGTCTAGATAGAATAAGAAGTTCCATCTTCCTATTTGGAATATACAAATAATGGTTATTAAGATTATTACGTCTCCGATTCGGTTTGTTAAAGCAGTTAGTATACCGGCATTGAATGATTTATTTCTTTGATAATAAATTACTAGGCAGTAGGATACTAATCCTAAGCCGTCTCAACCGATTAAGATTCTTATTATGTTTGGTCTAATAATTAGGAATATTATTGAAGCAACGAATAGAAGGATGATTATAATAAATCGTTGTAGGTATTTGTCATGCATTATGTACCCTTGTCTGTATACCAAGATTAGGGATGAGATAGCTAGGACTGTTCTGGCAAATATTAGAGAGATTCAGTCTAAATAGATTACTATTATTATGGAGGAAGAATTTAAGGATGTGATTTCTCATTCTATAAATAATTGATAATTATTTATAATAAAGTGGGTTCCTAATGAAAATAGGATTAATCTTAAGCTAAATAGGGGGATAGCTCTAATATAGGTGATTTTGATACAGTTAGTAATTTTGATGATCTAGAATAAAAATTATTTTATTATCTCCACAGGATAATGTTTTGTTAGTATAAACTATCTAAATTTTTTTAGGCTCATAATAATCAGGTATCTGCTTTTAGAATTATAATATTTAGAGGGAATCAATGAAGTATAAGGGTAAGGTGTTCACGGGTGTTGTTATTAGATGAGGAGTAAAGATTAGTTAAGGGGGTTCCATGTTGGGTGTAGGAGTATAGATAGAGTGTATAGGCGGCGCTTAAAAATGAGATGATTACTAGAGTTACAATAGAAAGAAGTGATCAATTAAATAGGGTATTAAGGATAGTGATTTCCGCTATTAAATTTAAAGAGGGGGGGGCTGCTATATTTCTAGCGGAAAGAAGGAATCATCATAGAGCTATGCTAGGTATAATATTCAATAAACCTCGGTTTATTAATAATCTTCGTCTTCTGGACCGTTCGTATACAATGTTGGCAAGACAGAAAAGGCCTGATGAGGCTAACCCGTGAGCAATTATTATTGATATGCTTCCATTTATTCCTCAAGAGGTTAGAGTTATTATTCCAGTAATTGTTAGCCCTATATGGGCTACAGAAGAATAAGCAATTAGTCTTTTAAGGTCTGTTTGGCGTAGGCATACTAGGCTAATGATAAGACTTCCAATTAATCTTAAATTAATTCATAGGATATTAATTTTATTTGCAATAATAAGGGTAAATTTAATTATTCGTATGATCCCGTATCCACCTAATTTTAGAAGTACTCCTGCCAGGATTATTGATCCTGCGATTGGAGCTTCAACGTGGGCCTTAGGTAATCAAAGGTGTGTAAGGAATATGGGTATTTTTACTAGGAATGCTATAAGTAGGCTTAAATATATAAAGGTGTGGTTAATATTATAAGTTGATTGTAGGTTAGAGGTGATTATTGATAAAGTTTTTGTTTTATTGTATAAAAAGAAGATTGTAACTAGTAGTGGTATTGATGCTACAATGGTGTAAAATATTAAGTAGGTTCCTGCTTGGATTCGTTCTGGTTGGTACCCTCAACCTAAAATAAGGATTAATGTAGGGATCAATCTGGCTTCAAAAAATAGATAAAACAGGAATATATTTGTGGTGTTAAATGTAATTATTAAGGTGATTATTAATATTAAAACAATGAAGATAAACGGAGTGTTGAAATTTTTTTTGAAAAGAGTTCTAGTTCTAGCGAGGAGCATAAGGCTACAAATTCAGATTGTTAGGAGTGTTAAATTGAATGCGAGGGGATCTGAGGCGTAGTTATATGAGATACTTTGGTGGTGGAATCTTAAGGGAGTACTGAATGTATAAATGGTGGCAATGATAAATATTCATGCTTGAATGATCCATCAGGATGATTTTTTTATTGAAATAAAAATAAGAGCAAAGGTACAAAGTAGAATTTTTACCATTATAGTATATTAAATCTTTTAAATACATCGTTACCATGGGAGCGGATTAAGGATACTAAAATAGATAACCCGATTGTGCCTTCACAGGCGGAGATAGTTAATAGGCTTATAAGGATTCTAATTTCATTAGATCTTTTTAATAAGTGGAAAGTTAATAACATTAAAGTGGCTAGTGCTATAAGTTCTAGAGCTAACAGGGTTGAAAGAAGATGTTTACGTTTTGAGGCAATTCTGGCTAAACTAATAATAGCGATTATTACAGTCAAGAATGTGATAGGGTTATTCATTTTTTTGCCCTGTAGTTTAAATGAAAAAAAAATTTTGGTCTTGTAAATCAAAGATGCTTTTATAGGCTAGGGTTGTCAGAAAGAGCTATTTTATAGTTATCTTTAATCTCCAAAATTAATATTTTATATTAAACTACTTTCTGTTATTTTGTGATTATTAATGAGAGTTTCATTTATAGTAAGTGTTTTATTTCTTACGGGGGGGCATCCTTTATCGATGGGGTTAATGTTATTATTTCAAACATGTTTGATTCCATTGATCTTAGGTCTATATATACATTTTTTTTGGGCATCGTATGTTTTGTTTTTAGTATTTTTGGGGGGGGTATTGGTTATATACATATATGTAGTGAGATTGGCTAGAAATGAGGTTTTTTACCAGAAGAAATTTAGCTTACTTTTAAGTTTGGTTATAGGAGGAGTGGTTGGTTTGATGATGATGTATATGAATGATTTAAATGGTGTGAGATTGGAATTGTTTGATTATAGTGGGGGGGGATATTATAGTCTGGTTTCTGTTATGAGGATATATTGTTATCCGGTGTGTTATCTAACGTTGTTTTTAGCTATTTACTTACTATTAGTTTTAATTAGAGTCGTGAAGGTTGTTGATTTAGGAGGAGGGCCTTTACGAGCTGGTGGTTAAGGGCAAGGCTTACAAGATTAATAAATGTTTAAACCTATACGTAAGGAACATCCTTTGTTAGAAATTGTTAATGGGGCTTTAATTGATTTACCCACTCCTTCTAATATTAATTCTTGGTGGAATTTTGGTTCGTTGTTAGGGTTATGTTTAGGAGTGCAGATTGTTACTGGATTATTTTTAGCTATACATTATGTTGGACATGTAGATTATGCTTTCCAGAGAGTGATTCATATTTGTCGAGATGTAAATTATGGTTGGTTGATTCGGACCTTGCATGCTAACGGAGCATCTTTTTTTTTTATTTGTGTTTATTGTCATGTGGGGCGGGGCATATATTATGGTTCTTCTAATTTTATTTATACTTGGACTGTAGGGGTTTTGATTTTATTTTTGTTGATGGGTACAGCGTTTATAGGGTATGTGTTGCCTTGAGGGCAGATGTCTTTTTGAGGAGCTACTGTTATTACTAATTTAGTTTCTGCGGTACCGTATTTAGGTAGGAGTATTGTAGAGTGATTATGAGGAGGGTTTGCAGTGGATAATGCAACGTTGACTCGTTTTTTTATGTTTCATTTTTTACTTCCCTTTGTAGTTGCGGCTATGATTATAATTCATTTATTGTTTTTACATCAGACGGGTTCAAGAAATCCGTTAGGATTAAATAGAAATTTAGATAAGGTGTCTTTTCATCCGTATTTTTCTTATAAGGATTTATTTGGGTTTATTTTAATAATAATGTTTTTAGTATTATTAGTTTTGATTGATCCTTACAAATTGGGGGATCCGGATAATTTTATTCCTGCTAATCCTTTAGTTACTCCAGTTCATATTCAACCTGAATGATATTTTTTGTTTGCCTATGCGATTTTGCGTTCTATTCCTAGAAAGTTGGGGGGAGTTATTGCTTTGGTTATGTCAATTGCTATTTTGTTTTTCTTGCCTTTAATAAATTTGAATAAGGGGCAAGGGATTATTTATTATCCTTTAAATAAGGTTTTGTTTTGAATTATAGTAGTAATTGTTATTTTGCTAACTTGGATTGGGGCTCGTCCGGTAGAAGCTCCTTTTATTTTGGTGGGGCAAATTTTAACTGTTTTATATTTCAGTTATTATTTACTAAACCCTTTAGTACTAAAGTTATGAGATAAGTTGATAGGGGAATAAGGTATAGTAAGGTATTACATAAACTTTGTAGATTTCTGGGTTATCTAGTTTAAGTGAAAATATTTGTTTTGAAAACAAAAAATAAGGAGTGGTCCTCCTTTATAACTTATAATGAAAAATTTTATATTTTTATGCATTGAAAATGGCTAAAATAGTATAAATAGGAAGTAATTTTAAAATTCAATCTTTACTGATATCTCCCTATTTTAAAACCCTAAAATTGATGGTATCCTTTAGTGAAGGCTTGAAAAAGATACCAATCCAATTGCTATTAGTAAAAAGTTAAGGATCATCGGCAGGTAAGACTTTCATGAAAGATATATTAATTTGTCATATCGTAGTCGGGGTAAGGTACCTCGGGCCCAGATAAAGGTAAATCTAATAAGTACAACTTTAATGGGGAATAGAATGATTGGGGACACTCCTCCCAAGAATAGCGTAACGAATAGTATACTTATAAATAGGATTCTTGCGTATTCTGCTAAGAAAATTAGGGCAAATCCCCCACTACTGTATTCTACATTAAATCCTGACACTAGTTCAGATTCACCTTCTGCAAAATCGAAGGGGGTTCGATTAGTTTCGGCGAGTCTGGAGGAGAACCAGGTCAGTGCTAATGGCAGGTTAATGAGGGCAAATCAAACTATTTCTTGATTTTTTGTCAAATTACTAATATTGAATCTGGATATTAATATTATAATAAATAATAAGATTAAGGAGAGACTTACTTCGTAAGAGATAGTTTGGGAAACTGCTCGTAGACTTCCAAGTAAAGCATAATTTGAATTAGAGGCCCAACCGGCGGTTATTAAGGTGTATACTCCTATACTTGTACAGGCAAGAAAAAACAATATTCCTAATGAAAAATTAATAAATGAAAATTGGTTGGGGACAATTCTTCAAATTATTAATCTTAAAAACAAGGCAATAATTGGTGAAATATAGTAGGGGGCTATATTTGACCTTAATGGGTTTGTTTGTTCCTTAGTAAATAGCTTAATTGCATCTCTGAATGGTTGGAGGATTCCAAGAACCCCAGTTTTATTAGGGCCTTTTCGTAGTTGGATATAACCTAAGGCTTTACGTTCAAGGAGGGTTAGGAACGCAACCCCGATTAATACTCCGATGATGATGAGGATAAGGCTAAGGATGGTTAGAAGAGTATCTTTTAGAAAAATTAATACTTATGTAAAGATGTATTACATATATGTAAATTCTAAATTTATTGCACTTTTCTGCCAAAGTATTACATTTGTGAAATTAAAAATTTAAAAAAAGGTCCTTTCGTACTGAGTTTTTATGAAGGTTAAAAGATAGAAACCGACCTGGCTTACGCCGGTCTGAACTCAGATCATGTAAGATTTTAAAGGTCGAACAGACCTTAACTGGAAAGCTTTTGCACTAGCAGTTTATCTTAATCCAACATCGAGGTCGCAAATTTTTTCTTCGATGGGGGCTCTCAGAATAAATTACGCTGTTATCCCTAAGGTACCTTGTTCTTTAGATCATACTTTATGGGTCTTAAAATCAATTATATTTGGTTAAAGAGAGAGGTGTTGTCTAACCCCTTATCACCCCAATAAAACACTTAAAATAAATTATATAATTTCAGTGTAAAGGTCTATAGGGTCTTGTCGTCTTTTTAGTTTATTAAAGCCTTTTGACTTTAAGGTTAATTTCTACTATAGTATGTAAGAGACAGTTTAAACTTCGTGTAATCGTTCATACCAGCCATCAATTAAATGGCTATTGATTATGCTACCTTTGCACGGTTAGGGTACCGCGGCCATTTAATATAAAATCATTGGGCAGATTTTATTATTTATTTGATTCAAATAACGTTGTTTTTGGTAAACAGGCGAGTTTAAGTTTGCCTAGTTCCTTTTACATATTTTTATGCCTATAAACTAGAATAGTCTATATTTAGATGCGTTTACTTATTTTTCTATTTTATGTAACCTTTGTTAAGCTAAAGATAATAAGGTAGAGGCTAATTTTCCTTTAGTTAATTAAACAGTTAGTAAATTTTGTTTTGTAGTTAAGAATTTTTATTAAAATAATTAATTTATGGGTAATTTCAGCCCTATAATACATTTTATTTGTTGTTTAAGAAATTGTTTTAATAAAAGTTGGAGCTAATCCCCCAACTTTTATAAAGTTTAATTATGTGTGTATTTGTTATTTGAAAATAAATTTAGACTAATTAAACTTCTGAATTAAATTCATTTCAGGAAAAACCAGATATCATTTAATTTGAGGATATTTCATTTCTAAAAAAATATTTTACTTTACTTATGCCACAGTAATGTTGTTTATAATTTAATATGGATATTTTTTAGCTTATTAAATTTCGGGATTATTTAATTTTAATAAGTTTAAGAAAACCCTGACATAGTTATTTCACCTTTCCTTTACAGTACTATTCCTTTATAATGAACATTATCTTTTCATGGGGGTTACTAAGATAATTATTAATTATTTGAGTATTATTTTATTTAAAAATTTATTGGGGGTAAATTTTAAATGATTAAATGATAAATAATAAGGGTTGGCTTTTAATGTTCAAGATTTTACATGTACTTTCCAGTGTAAATGGAATGCTTTTAAAAATTGTATAAGCTAAACATTAATAGTAATGTGTTCTTTCTAGGTACACCTTCCGGTACACCTACTTTGTTACGACTTATCTCAGGTTAAATTGTGAGAGTGACGGGCGATGTGTGCATAACTTCGATATAAAAGGTTACTTTTTCTATTTCCGTAATAATTGTGTTATTGTAACCCATCTTCTCTTTATTAAAGCTGCACCTTGATCTGACTTCTCTCTTTAGAGAGACTTTAAAATGATTTTAAAATATTTTATTGTGACGATGGTATACAAACTATGTAATAAATAAAGTGCATTGTTCGTGGATTATCGATTATGAGACAGGTTCCTCTAATTGGTTAGGTTACCGCCAGATTCTTTGGGTTTTGAGTTGGAATTATCTACTACCCTGTTTTTGGGAAAGTTTGAATTTTATAATAGGGTATCTAATCCTAGTTTTATTTATTTTTATTCAGTTATTGAAGTATTTTATTGATTTATTAAACAAACTGTAGATTTTACTCTTTGTTTATAATTTTTATTTTCAATTTTTTTTGATATTTAAATACTGGTTACGATAAAATTTATTTTCATCTATTGTTTAACCGCAGCGGCTGGCACAATGTTGGGCTGATGATAAAGTATTTTACTAGATCTTTAAATGGAAAAATTTTTACTAAAATTTTAAACTGTTGGGGGAAAAGATTTAAATCTTTATTTAAGTATAAATTGTGTATATTTTTACATGTTTATAAAATTGGTGCATAAATTTCTAAATTAGAATTAAATTTTAAATGTTTAGTTATCTATAGTGGTAAACCTTTAGGGACAAAGTAATGAATATATGTGTATATTTATTTTTATGTTATTTTTTTTTTTTGTTGGGGGCTTTTTTTTTATTTTTTTTTACGTATACGTGTGCGTGTATATATATATATATATATGTATATAATATATTTATTTATATATTAATATATATATATATATAATTTAATATATATATATATATTATATATATAATATATATTAATATATATATATATATAACTCTGGCTTTTTTCGGGGGGAAAAGGTCTATGCTTCGAAAAAAAATTACCACTATACCTTTTATAAACATTAAACAAAAGAAAAAAAAGATGCGGATAATTGTGTAATGAGGGTAGGAAGATTGGAAAGTTGAAGGTTCTACGCTCTCTGGCTTTTTTCGGGGGGAAAAGGTCTATGCTTCGAAAAAAAGATTACCATTATACTCTTTTAAAACATTAAACAAAAGAAAAAAAAGATGCGGATAGTTGTGTAATGAGGGTAGGAAGATTGGAAAGTTGAAGGTTCTACGTTCTCTGGCTTTTTTCGGGGGGAAAAGGTCTATGCTTCGAAAAAAAATTACCACTATACCTTTTATAAACATTAAACAAAAGAAAAAAAAGTTTTTGCACGAATAAAAGTTTACATGTTTGTTATTTAACAATTGGAGGAAAAT